CCTTTTTTCAACGGACCATATCGAGGAACGAGAAAAAAATTAGATTCACGTGCAATCATGAATACTTATACAGATACAGAAGATTTAGTAGAATTTTTTTTTATCAATAAGATTCATGATCTAATTCTTAATGATTCTGTAGAACTCCACCGTCAATCATTTTTGAATTCTACAGAAGAAAAAGGAATTGATTCAGAAAGTCAAGCAAAATATTTGCAATTTGTATTTGATGTAATTACAACACATACAAAAGATCAAAAAACAATGAAAAATCAATCTATTGGAATTAGAATAGAAGAAATCAGTAAAAAGGTTTCTCGATGGTCATACAAATTAACCGAGAATTTGGAAGAAGAAGAAGAAGAAAATAACGAAGAATTGGAGGAAGAAGATCATGGGATTCATTCAAGAAGGGCCAAACGTGTGATAATTTATCACGATAATGATCAGAATATCAATTCTATTTCTAGTATTCAGAATCCTAGTAACAATGATCAAAATGATGATCAAACGGGAGAGGTGGCTCTTATACGTTACTTACAACAATCGGATTTTTGTCGCAATCTAATCAAAGGATCCATGCGCGCTCAAAGGCGTAAAACAGTTATTTGGGACCTCTTTCAAGGAAATGTACATTCCCCGCTTTTTTTGGATCGTCTAGGCAAAACATCTTTTTTTTCGTTTTTTGATAGCAACAAAATGAAGAATCTCATTTTTCAAAATTGGATGGGCAGAGAACAAGAATCAGAATTAAGAATCTCAAATAAAGATACAAAAGAAGAAAACGAGAAAGAGGAAAAAAAAGATAAAAATGACGAGATAGAGATATCAGAAGTTTTGAATAACTTTCTATTTACTCAAGCAATAAGAGGTTTGATATTAGTAACCCAATCTTTTCTTAGAAAATACATTATATTGCCTTCATTAATAATAGCCAAAAACCTTTTCCGTATGTTATTATTTGAATCTACCGAGTGGGACGAGGATTTTCAGGAATGGGATAGAGAAATTCATATGAAATGCACCTATAATGGTGTTCAATTCTCAGAAACAGAATTTCCCCAAGATTGGTTAATAAACGGTATTCAGATAAAGATTATATATCCTTTCTGTCTAAAACCTTGGAAAAAATCTAAGTCACGATCTAATCATAGAGATCTAATGAAAAAAAGAGAGAAAAAAAAAGAATTTTGTTTTTTAACAGTCTGGGGAATGGAAGCAGAGTTTCCCTTTGATTCTCCCCCAAAACCACCTTTTTTTTTTGAATCTATTTATCAAGAACTCCAAAAAGAACTCCAAAAAAGAAAAAAAAAGGTGAAAAATCAATTTTTACAAGTTCTAAGAATTTTCAATAAAAAAAGAAAATCCTTTCTAAGAGTTAGAAAAGAAAAAACAAAAGGGGACATCAAAATAGTTCGAGTTATCAAGCTAATAATGAAAAAACTGGAGAAAGTAAATCCAATTTTCTTATTGGAATTGAGGAAAGAAAAAGTATATGAACCGAACGAAAACAAAAAAGATTTAAAAGGGGATAATAAGATTCTTCGCGAATCGTCCGTTCTAATTCGAACGATGAATTGGTTAAATTCTTCATTAATAGAAAGAAGAATGAAAGATCTTTCTGATAAGACAATCAAAATAAGGAATCAAATTGAACGAACTGCAAAAGACAAGAAAAAAAAAGAAATAGTTCTAATTTATGATAATAAAAGATCGGGATCACAGAAACATATTTGGAAAATATTAAAAAGGAAAAATATCCGATTAACGCGTAAATCACACTACTTTATCAAATCATTCATTGAAAAAATATACATAGATATTTTGCTATGTACCATTACCATTTCTAAGATCAATGCACAAATTTTCTTTGAATCAACAAAAAAGATCTTTACTAAATCCATTTACAACAATGAAATAAATAAAGAACAAGAAGGAATTGATGAAACAAATCAAAATACAATGAATTTTGTTTTGACTCTAAAAAAATCGTTTTCAAATACTGATAATACTGAGAATAGCAATCAAAATCCCAATACTTATTGGAACTTATGTTCTCTGTCCCAAGCATATGTATTTTACAAAATATCACAAAACCAATTACTTAATAAGTATCAATTGAGGCCTGTGCTTCAATATCAAGGGAGCTCTCCTTTTTTTAAGGATAATCTCAAAGACTATTGTATGATACACGGAATCTTGAATTCCAAATCAAGACATAAGAAAATTCATACATATGTAATGAACGAATGGAAAAACTGGTTAAAAGGTCATTATCAATACGATTTATCTCAAAAAAAGAGTTCTCGATTAGTACCTAAAGAATGGCGAAATAGAAGAAATCAACGTCGTATGATTCAAAACAAGGAAAAGGAATCAATCCAATTGGGTTTATATAAAAAATACCAATTCATTGATTCCATGAAAAAAAATGACTATGCAGCGAATTCATTTATGAGTCAAAAAGAAAAATGGAAAAAACATTACAGATATGATCTTTTATCATATAAATACATAAGCCTCCCTAATTTATACATTTCTGGATCAACATTAGAAAGAAACGGGGCCCAAGAAATTCCATATCATTTCAATACATCGAAACCTGAATCATTTTATGTATTGGTAAGTATACCTAGTGATGATTATATAGAAAAAGGATATCTTATTGATAGGAATACAAATTTGGATAGAAAATATTTTGATTGTAGAATTCTTCATCTTTGTTTTAGAGAAAATATGGAGATCTGGGCCAATGCACATATTGGCATCAAGATTCAGAAAAATACTAAGACTGAAATTCATAATTTAAAAAAAATGGAAAAAAAAGATCTTTTTTATCCTACAATTCATCAAGAGATCAAACCATGCAATCAAAAAAGTTTCTTTTTTGATTGCATGGGAATGAATAAAGAAAGGTTATATGATACCGCATCAAATCATGATACTATATCCAATCTAGAAACTTGGTTCTTCCCAGAATTTGTGCTACTTTTTGATGTATATAAGATTCAACCTTGGATCATCCCAATCAAATCACTCTTTTTTCATTTTTCTATAAATGAAAAAAGTAAAAACATTAACATAAATCCAAAGAAATCATCTAAGAAAAAAAAAGATCTTGAATTAGGAAATTCCAAGCAGGAAGAAAACGAACAACAGGTCCAAGGAAATCTTGTATCGAATCTACTAAAACAAAAAAATAAAAAAGCTGTTGAAGAAGATTACGCAAGATTCGAAATGAAAAAGGGTATTAAAAAAAAACAATATAAGATCAATAATGAAATGGAACTAGATTTCTTTTTGAAAAAATATTTACTTTTTCAACTAAGATGGTCTGATCCCTTGAGTAAAAAACTAATGAAAAATATCAGGATATCTTGTCTCTTACTTAGACTGAGAAATCCAAATGATGTTGTTATATCTTCGATTCAAAGAAATGAAATAAATCTAGATGAAATGCTAATTCAAAAGGATCTAGTTCTTGCAGAATTGATAAGAAAGGGAATATTTCTTATTGAACCAATTTGTCTATCTATACGAAGGGACGGAAAATCTATTATATATCAAACTATGGATATTTCATTGGTCGATAAGAAGAGGTACCAAACAAATGAAAAATACACAAAAAAAAGATATATTGAGAAAGGGGGGTTTGAAAAATCCATTGCAGGACGCAGCAACATATTTTTGAGTGGAGACAAAAATCATTATGATTTACTTGTTCCTGAAAATATTCTATCTCCCAGACGTCGTAGAGAATTTCGAATTCGAATTTGTTTCAATTCCCGGAATTTAAATGTTGTGGATAGAAATCCAAGATTTTGCAATGAAAACAAAATAAGAAACTGTGGGCAATTTTTGGATGAGGACAAACATATTAATACAGATAGAAAAAATTTCATGAAATTCAAATTGTTTCTTTGGCCCAATTATCGATTAGAAGATGTAGCTTGTATGAATCGCTATTGGTTTGATACCAATAACAGCAGTCGTTTCAGTATGTCAAGAATACATATGTATTCACAATTCAGAATGAATTCAATTCCAATGAAAAATGAAAAAATTTATAGTAGATTTCCTACATATTGTGTAACATATTTGGTAGATGAAAGCCAAAATATATACACTGTATAACATTCTAATACATGATGCTGATTTCATAGTGTATAAAATTTCACTAGGAAGAGTGGAATCCTTTTAAGTAAAAATAAATTGTTCTCTTTCGTGAATACATATATGTTTTGTATATTTAATCCAAATATACAAAACATAAACCACATAAATAAAAAACAAAGTAGTATATGAATGAAATCCAATTTTGATGTATACTAGATGAAAATAACTGGCATAATAAATATTATTATTTTTCCTGATCGGTAAAATTCACAGAAAAGAAAGATAGAAATCTTAATTTATGGTCAAAAATTCATTCATCTCAGTTATTACACAAGAAGAAAAAGAAGAAAATAGTGGGTCTGTTGAATTTCAAGTATTCCATTTCACCAGTAAGATACGGAGACTTACTTCACATTTAGAATTGCACAAAAGAGATTTTTTATCGCAAAGGGGTCTACGAAGAATTCTGGGAAAACGTCAACGATTATTGACTTATTTGTCAAATAAAAACAAAGTCCGTTATAAGAAATTAATGGATCAGTTAGATATTCGGGAACCAAAAACTCGTTAATTAAATTTGAATTTCTTATTTGAGTTTCTTATTATTTTCTTATTATTATCCTTGTTCTTTTTTATTAGTTCAGTTATTATTTTTCATTTTAAGAAATTCATGAAATAATGGATTAAGGAAAAAAAATATGACTGTACCGGCTACAAGAAAAAATTTCATAATAGTCAATATGGGTCCTCACCACCCATCAATGCATGGTGTTCTTCGGCTAATCGTTACTCTGGATGGTGAAGATGTTATTGACTGTGAACCTATATTGGGCTATTTACACAGAGGGATGGAAAAAATAGCGGAGAACCGAACAATTATACAATATTTGCCTTATGTAACACGTTGGGATTATTTAGCTACTATGTTCGCAGAAGCAATAACAGTAAATGCACCAGAACGATTGGAAAGTGTTCAAGTGCCTAAAAGGGCCAGTTATATCAGAGTTATTATGCTGGAGCTGAGCCGTATAGCCTCCCATTTGTTATGGCTTGGCCCTTTTATGGCCGATATCGGTGCACAGACTCCCTTTTTCTATATTTTAAGAGAGAGGGAATTAATATATGATCTATTCGAAGCCGCCACAGGTATGCGGATGATGCATAATTATTTCCGCATCGGAGGAGTAGCTGCGGATTTACCTTATGGCTGGATAGATAAATGTTTTGATTTCTGTGATTATTTTTTAACAGAAGTTGTTGAGTATCAAAAACTCATTACGCGAAATCCCATTTTTTTGGAACGAGTTGAAGGAGTGGGCATTATTGGTGGGGAGGAGACAATAAATTGGGGTTTATCAGGACCAATGTTACGAGCTTCTGGGATCCAATGGGATCTTCGTAAAGTTGATCGTTATGAGTGTTACAATAAATTTGATTGGGAAGTCAAATGGCAAAAAGAAGGCGATACATTAGCTCGTTATTTAGTAAGAATCGGTGAAATGCAAGAATCCATAAAAATCATTCAACAGGCTCTAGAAGGAATTCCTGGAGGACCTTATGAGAATTTAGAAAACCGACGTTTTCATAGGACAAAGAATTCCGAATGGAATAATTTTGAATATAGATTTATTACTAAAAAACTTTCACCCAATTTTGAATTGTTAAAACAAGAACTTTATGTAAGGGTAGAGGCCCCAAAAGGAGAATTAGGAATTTATTTAATAGGGGATAGTAGCGTTTTCCCCTGGAGATGGAAAATTCGTCCACCCGGTTTCATCAATTTGCAAATTCTTCCCCAGCTAGTTAAAAGAATGAAATTGGCTGATATCATGACGATACTAGGTAGTATAGATATCATTATGGGAGAAGTTGATCGTTGAAATGATAATTGATACGACAGAAGTACAAACTATTAATTCTTTTTATAGATTAGAATCCTTAAAAGAAGTCTATGGACTCATATGGATTTTTATCCCCATTTTAACCCTTGTCTTAGGAATCACAATGGGGGTTTTAGTCATTGTGTGGTTAGAAAGAAAAATATCTGCAGCAATACAACAACGTATTGGACCTGAATATGCCGGCCCATTAGGAATTCTTCAAGCTTTAGCGGATGGGACCAAACTCCTTTTGAAGGAGGATCTTCTTCCATCTAGAGGTAATATTCGTTTATTTAGGGTCGGACCTTCTATAGGGTTTATATCAATTCTACTAAGTTATTTAGTAATTCCTTTTGGATATCACCTTGTTTTAGCGGATCTCAGTATAGGTGTTTTTTTATGGATTTCCTTTTCAAGTATTGTCCCCATTGGTCTTCTTATGTCAGGATATGGATCAAATAATAAGTATTCTTTTTCAGGCGGTCTACGAGCTGCAGCTCAATCGATTAGTTATGAAATACCATTAACTCTATGTGTGTTAGCAATATCTCTACGTGCGATTCGTTGGAACATGAACTTTTTTTTATCTCTTTTCTAGAAAAGAGAAAAGAAATGAATTTAAATTTCAATACAATACAATATAAATATAATTCAATATGTAAATATGAATATGAAATAAAAGAAGAAAAAAAAGATTTTTTTTCTTCTATTAATTTCTTTATTTAATTTAGAAACTTTATACTTACTTTATAAAGTATAAAATAAGTGAAGATAAAGAAATTGAATGTCTTGAATAAATATCTTCATCTTTTTTATTAAACATTTCAGTTCGATGAATTAAACCAGATAGTTATATGAGTGAAACAAAACTGCTCCTCAATTTGCAGTAAAACAATAAGAATCTCATTCCCTAGGTACAAGAAGAAAATTGAAGTAAACATAAGTTGTTTACCCCAAGATTGAGATTATTTTATTAGTCGTCATATCTTGAAGCGGATGCAAAAGATCAACTGTATTTATTACTATACTGGGGATCAATCAAAAAGAAGTGGGCAGTTAGGAACACCAAAGTACGCAAAGGATGAGTAATAGAAATAATGTAAGGTATCAAAAAAAGGTATTTTTGCATAAAACTTTGCATAAAACGAATTATAATAAGGGCTTGAAGTTGGTAGAAACGATCAAGTAGTACTTCCCCACGATTCCGATCTAGAGTATGCTACTATTCACTTATTAAATAAATGACTATCAAGAACGAATTAATCCTTTATTTTCTTTTTTTTAGTTTTCAAAAAGAAGAACAGGAACAAAACAAATAGAATGCAATACAATAATAGAATAAAAAAGAATAAAACGGGAATAATAAGAAAATATTTCTTTCTTCATACATATGCATATGGGAATTCTTATCATGATTCATTAACTAATGCCAATTCTTTATATTTATGAATATAACGAGTATTTGATTGAAGGATTAAGTTATTGCTGAACAAAGATAAATTTTGATTATTTTCATTATCATATCATTATAAGGGATGAGATCAATTCGGAAGTGCTTTTTCTTATTATAGCAGACAGAATCTTATTGGTCGAATTGAGGACTCTCCAACCTCCAATTTATCTTTACATTGTATTTACCTAGGGTCCAAGGAGAGTAATAATACTGAACCAGTCCTTACCTTACATTTCTTTGTGGCCATAGAGGAGCCGTATGAAGCTTAGGTTTCATGTACGGTTTTGGAATAGCGATGGGAGCAGTGATGTTATCATCGACTATAATTATCTAACAGTTCAAGTACAGTTGATATAATTGAGGCACAGTCCAAATATGGTTTTGGGGGATGGAATCTGTGGCGTCAGCCCATAGGGTTTCTAGTTTTCCTAATGTCTTCTCTAGCAGAATGTGAAAGATTACCCTTTGATTTACCAGAAGCAGAAGAGGAATTAGTAGCAGGTTATCAAACCGAATATTCAGGTATAAAATACGGGTTCTTTTATCTTGCTTCTTACCTAAATCTATTAGTTTCTTCATTATTTGTAACAGTTCTTTACTTAGGTGGGTGGAATTTTTCTATTCCGTACATATCTCTTACTGAACTCTTTGGAATAAATAAAATGTTTAGAGTCTTTGTAATAGCAATAAGTATCTTTATTACATTAGCTAAAGCTTATTTGTTTCTGTTCATTCCTATCACAACAAGATGGACTTTACCTAGGATGAGAATGGATCAATTATTAAATCTTGGATGGAAATTTCTTTTACCTATTTCTCTAGGTAATCTATTATTGACAACCTCTTTTCAACTCGTTTCACTATAAACTATAAATAAAAATAAGAAATTAAGAGAAAACAATAATGAATATTCTATATTCATAACTTATCTCAACCAAGAGAAAGAAACATAAATTTTATTCATGGATATCTATAATATGTTACCTATGGTTACTGGGTTCATGAATTATGGCAAACAAACAATACGAGCCGCAAGGTACATTGGACAAAGTTTCATAATTACCTTATCCCATACAAATCGTTTACCTGTAACTATTCAATATCCTTATGAAAAATCAATCACATCAGAGCGTTTTCGTGGTCGAATCCACTTTGAATTTGATAAATGTATTGCTTGTGAAGTATGTGTTCGCGTATGTCCAATAGACCTTCCCATTGTTGATTGGAAATTTGAAAAAGATATTAAGAAAAAACAATTGCTTCATTATAGTATTGATTTTGGTGTCTGTATATTTTGCGGTAACTGTGTCGAGTATTGTCCAACAAACTGTTTATCGATGACTGAAGAATATGAGCTTTCCACTTATGATCGTCACGAATTGAATTATAATCAAATTTCTTTAGGTCGGTTACCCATTTCAATAATTGGAGATTACACAATTCAAAAAGTTATGGATTCAACAAATAAAATGAAAAAATAAAAACCCCTTGCTTGGTTCAAGAACGATTACCAATTACTAAGATTTGGTTTGGAATAAAGTAGGATTAGTCAAATAACTTTATTTTATCTATCTAATGAATGATATTCATTTTTTTTCATTCAATTAGTAAGGTATGAATAGTTCCTTTCCTGGACCCTTAGTAAGGTCATGAAATATTTCGACTTATTTATTTATCTTTTATTTCATAATGGATTTACCTGGACCAATACATGATATTCTTGTAGTATTTCTGGGATCAGTTATTATATTAGGAGGTCTGGGAGTAGTATTACTTACCAATCCCATTGATTCTGCCTTTTCATTGGGATTGGTTCTTGTTTGTATATCCTTATTCTATATTTCATTGAATTCCTATTTTGTAGCTGCCGCACAGTTCCTTATTTATGTGGGAGCCATAAATGTCTTAATCATATTTGCTGTGATGTTCATGAACGGTTCGGAATATTCCAATGATTCCTATTTGTGGACCATTGGAGATAGGATCACTTCACTGGTTTGTACAAGTATTTTTTTTTCATTAATGACTACTATCCCAGATACGTCATGGTACGGGATTTTTCGGACTACAAGATCAAATCAGATTATAGAACAGGACTTAATGAGTAACGTTCAACAAATTGGGATTCATTTATCCACAGATTTTTATCTTCCTTTTGAACTCATTTCTATAATTCTTTTAGTTTCTTTGATAGGTGCAATTACTATGGCTCGTCAATAATCTAATCTAATAAGAAATAAGAACTTCCTTTTTTAGAATTAAAGAATGAAAATGGATTTAATCTATTTTATTTCAATCTACTGTGAATATCTTCTTTTGTTCTATAATTCTTCTATTCTACTAGTCAACTGAATCGGTTTAATTTTTGTTCATATTGAAATGAATCGAGATAGATGAGGAATTTATCAATGATGTTAGAGCATGTACTTTTTATAAGTGTTTATTTATTTTCTATCGGTATCTACGGACTTATCACAAGCCGAAGTATGGTTAGAGCACTTATGTGTCTTGAGCTTATACTGAACTCGGTGAATATAAATCTCGTCACATTTTCCGATATATTTGATAGTCGGCAATTAAAAGGAGAAATTTTCTCAATCTTTGTTATAGCCATTGCGGCTGCTGAAGCAGCTATTGGGCTAGCTATTGTTTCGTCGATCCATCGTAACAGAAAATCAACTCGTATCAATCAATCAAATTTACTGAATAATTAGTCATAATTCTTATATTTTCACATAGAAATCAAAACATAAGACTTTTAGAATATTCTAAATAGAATCTAATAGATTGAGAATAATAAGATAATATAATTAGAATTCAATAGAATAGAATATTCTATTATTTTCTTATTTATTTTCTTTCTTCTTTTTTTCATATAGATTTATGATTTAGAGTTAATAACCTATTCTATCACTAACCTAATAACAAACGTATTCATCTGATATATAAGATATCATCATATCCTTAATTATATTTATTATATTTCGATTTCTATATACTAGAATCTTTCTATATTTATATTAATCTATTTATTATTTATATGTATATATGTATATGAATATATATATTAGTATAGCACATTATAAATAGTACATTATATGAAAATAAATTCTCAATTAGAAAATTAGAATTAGTTAGAATTAGACTATTTTAGATTATTTCTATTTGATTTATAGAATGAAAATTCATATTTTCTATATGAATAGGATTACTTAGAATTCTGGGAAATTGAATCAAAATTGAATGAAATTAAGACAAAAATATAGAAATTCTCTAAATTAAATAAAAATTAAGATCTTATATATATATATTAATATTAATAGAAATAGAAGAATATAGTTATAGTCAAATTAACATGAATTGAATTCGTAAACTCATATTTCATGGTTATTTAAATGGAAATCAAAGTATCTTGGCCCTTTCTCATAAACAGATTATAAAATCTATTGATTCTTCAAATTTTGATAAATCATTGATTCGTCTGGTGTCTACAATAGAAAATATATTATTTATTTCATTTTATGATTTTATTTTACCAGATCGAAAATCTTTTGTGTTCAAAACTGGAATTTATAGACCCAATGTCACATTCAGTAAAGATTTATGATACATGTATAGGATGTACCCAATGTGTTCGAGCTTGCCCTACGGATGTATTGGAAATGATACCTTGGGACGGATGTAAAGCTAAGCAAATTGCTTCTGCACCAAGAACCGAGGATTGTGTAGGTTGTAAGAGATGTGAATCCGCTTGTCCAACGGACTTTTTGAGTGTCCGTGTTTATTTATGGCATGAAACAACTCGCAGCATGGGTCTTTCTTATTGATATGTGACAAAAAACTCCACTTGAATCGTTTGATTCCTCTTTACCGATAAAAGCCCGTACTCGAGAAAAGAAAATATATTATTCTTCTCCCGAGCACGGGGTTTTCTGGTCTAATTTTATCTTGTCTTTATCACGAGTTATTTTCCTTGGTTAACAATACTTCTTGTTTTGCCCATATTTGCAGGTTCTTCGATTGTCTTTTTTCCTCATAGGGGAAATAAGGTGTATAGGTGGTATACTCTATGTATATGTATCCTAGAGCTCCTTCTAATGACCTATGTATTTTGTTATCATTTTCAATTGGACGATCCATTAACCCAATTGAAGGAGGATTTTCAATGGATCAATCTTTTTGATTTTCACTGGAGACTGGGAACCGATGGACTTTCCATAGGACCCATTTTACTGACAGGATTTATCACTACTTTAGCTACTTTAGCAGCTTGGCCAGTTACTCGAAATCCGCGATTTTTCTATTTCTTGATGTTAGCAATGTATAGTGGCCAAATAGGATCATTTTCTTCTCGAGACCTTTTACTTTTTTTCATCATGTGGGAATTAGAATTAATTCCTGTTTACTTACTTTTATCCATGTGGGGAGGAAAAAAACGCCTGTACTCGGCTACAAAGTTTATTTTGTGCACTGCCGGAGGTTCCATTTTTCTCTTAATAGGAGTTCTAGGTATGGGTTTATATGGTTCCAATGAACCAACATTAGATTTAGAAAAATTAGCTAATCAATCGTATCCTGCAGCATTGGAAATAATACTCTATTTTGGTTTTCTTATTGCTTATGCTGTCAAATCGCCGATGATACCCCTACATACATGGTTACCAGATACCCACGGGGAAGCACATTACAGTACATGTATGCTTTTAGCTGGAATCTTATTAAAGATGGGAGCATATGGATTGATTCGGATTAATATGGAATTATTAGCTAACGCTCATTCTAGATTATCTCCCTGGTTGGTGATAGTAGGAATAATACAAATCATTTATGCAGCTTCAACCTCTCTCGGTCAACGCAATTTAAAAAAACGTATTGCCTATTCTTCCGTATCTCACATGGGTTTCATAATTATAGGAATTGGTTCTCTAACTGGCATGGGACTTAATGGAGCCATTTTACAAATACTCTCTCATGGATTGATTGGTGCTGCACTTTTTTTCTTAGCAGGAACAAGTTGTGATAGAATACGTTTTGTTTATCTCGAAGAGATGGGGGGGATATCTATCCCAATGCCAAAGATATTTACCATGTTTAGTAGTTTCTCGATGGCTTCTCTTGCATTGCCAGGAATGAGTGGTTTTGTTGCAGAATTCTTAGTCTTTTTTGGAATAATTACCAGCCCAAAATATCTTTTCATGCCAAAAATGTTAATTACTTTTGTAATGGCAATTGGAATGATATTAACTCCTATTTTTTTATTATCTATGTTACGTCAGATTTTCTATGGATACAAGCTATTCAATATTCCAAACTCGAATTTGATTGATTCTGGACCACGAGAACTATTTATTTCGATCTGTATCTTTCTACCTGTAATAGGAATTGGTATTTATCCTGATTTTGTTCTCCCGTTATCGGTTGACAAGGTACAAGTTCTATTATCTAATTATTTTTATAGATACTAATTCTTTTTTGAGATTCCATAATAAATGAAAATGAAATAATTTTCATTTATTGGAAAGAAAGTCTTAGAATTCTTTGACTTTCATATTTTCACGATTCTTCGTTGTACAATGGAAAAAAAGGAAGGGTGAATTAGAATTGTAATGAGATACATCTAAAGTTTTTGAGAACCATTTGAATAATTCCTCTATTTAAACGGTTCTCAAAAACTCGCACAAATGTTCATTGTGTATCAGACGATTTTTTTATGTATTCTTCGTGTAGTTTATTTTATTTCATTAGATATTCATTGAAATGAACCATAACTATGGAACCCGATTCCTAATAGATTGATCCCAAAATAGCATATCCAAATTAGGAGAAATCCTATAGAAGCTACAAATGCCGAATTCGTGCCTTGGTCTTGCAATTTTTGATTTGTTCTAGTATGTAAATAAATTGCAAATATGGTCCAAGTAATAAATGCCCAAGTTTCCTTAGGGTCCCAATTCCAATAAGAACCCCATGCTTCATTAGCCCATACTGCTCCAGAAAGAATACCTATGGTTAAAAAGGTAAACCCTAAACTAATGACACGATAACTCCAATAATCCAAACGCTGAATTAATTGATATTTGTAAAAATTTTGAAATGAGAGGAAAGAAGTCTTTTTTAATACACTTCCTTTTTCGTTCAAATATTCCATATCACCAAAGAAAAACGACTTCCTTAAACTGAAAAAATTCTTGTTTTTCAAAAGAGAATCGATTCTCTTTTGAAATGTAATCACTATAAGAGCAACTGATAATAACGATCCGCATAAAAGAGCTGCATAGCTCAATAGCATCATACTGACATGCATCATTAACCACTGAGATTGTAGAGCAGGTACTAATATTGCGGGTTGATGCATTTCAGTTGAAAGACCTGACGTGGCGAAACCTTGAGTAAAAATGGCACTTGGTGCAGTTATTGCGCTTAAATCATTTTTATGATTCTCAAGATACGGAATCATATGAATAATGGAGAAACTCCATGAAAGGAAGATTAATGATTCGTATAAATTACTTAAGGGAAAATGTCCCGAAGAAATCCAACGAATAACTAAAAACCCTGTTATAGAGAAAAAAGTAGCTATCATCCCTTTTTCTGACGAATTACGTAATCCTTCGATTTCGTAGACTAATAAGTTCATCAAATGAATCATAATCACAATTGAGATGATCGAAAAGGAAATATGAGTTAATATATGTTCTAAGGTGGCAAATATCATAAAGAAGAGTCCCTTTTAAATAATTGAAATCGGGGAGGGGATTAAATAGAATATAAAATAATATATTTTAAATATCTTATATTCTATTAGATCTATTGTGTCTATATTCTTAATATTAAATACTATTTATATATTATTTATGCCGCCACTCGGACTCGAACCGAGATGCTCTAGCACTGCTTCCTAAGAGCAGCGTGTCTACCAATTTCACCATGGCGGCTTACCCTAAATAAGAATAGGAAATTCGTGTTGAATTGTCGATATTCAATAGAGTTTAGGAAACAATGAAGAAAGATGCATTTCCATTCATATGGAAATGTTCAATATCAATAATATTTAATTAGTATCTTCGTAAGTTCAGTTTTAATAATCAACTTTTCCGTACTATAAACCTAGCTTTTGTTTATCCAAAACAGTCAAGTTTCGTTCTCAGTCGGAGTCTACAATTCATCATTTTTTTCTAACGATTTCGAGACCCAACACCTTAGTATAAAGTATAATGAAATATTCAGATTCTTCCTTGTCTATCGTAATTGTGCTTTTCTATTTCGAAAAGCACAATTCATAGGAAATAAAAAAACATCTCACGAATTCAATATTAATCAATATAAATCTCAATAAATAGAATAAAATAAATAAAATAGAAGATAATAGAAATATAGAAAGACTATAAAAAATATAAAAAAATGAGAAAAAAAAAAAAAAAGAAAATACACAATACATTAGTAAAATTGAATCATTTGTCTTCCAATTCAAAAATGGAAATTTGGAAGTTCTTTGAAACATGTCAATTAAGATTTTTCCAAGACTTTTTTTTGTCGCACAAAAAAACTTTTTGACTGTCCGGTGGAAACAGATTTAGCTAAAGAAAAAGCTTTTACTGCCTCTAAAGATCCTTTTTTTTTCCAAAGATTTCTACGAATATGCTTTTTTGACATAGAAGTACGTTTTTTTGGAACTGCCATTCAAAAGGTAGGTGACTCATTTTTATCGTTGTATGTGAAAGACATATATTGTTCAAAATAAATTCCTCTTTATTAGTCATTACCTATACTTAATACTTAATTCCATAAAATTCCCTCAAAGATATCATAACATACAAAAAGAAAATCAATAATAAAAGAAAAAGATTCTAAAACGATTCTATTTTAATAGACAAATAGATTTCGATTTTCTATCTTCATTCTGATATTTACATAATGTAATAATTACATACGTATTGTATATTTATTTTTATTTTTTAAAGGAATATATACAAAAAGAATATACAAAAAAAAAGTAATGTAATTTTAATATTATTTAATATATTTTCATATAGAATATAAGATATAATATAAGAGTCATATATACAATATTACAAATATGAATATTTCATATTAAGAATAGTAATAGAAAATATTTATCTAATTTCTCTAAATAGTAAAATAAAATAGTAAAGTAATAAAGTAAATAGTATAGAAGTATATACTATAATAATGAAGAAAATCTATTATGAATAAAAATCTATTTAAAAAGTATACAAAGTATATAGAAATCTAGAATATAGAATATTCTAGTATTCTAGAATAGAAATTACATAATATTACATAATTAGAATATAATGTAAAGGGAAAATCCAATTATTCAAAATCTCATATGATGCCATATTCTTTCAAAAATATCTTTCTTTTCTAGAGTTTGAAGTTAGAAGTTAATTAATAACTAAGTAAGAAACTTGACTAATTATTTGATAATATTATTTGATATTTGACCAACCAATTGCAACTCTTATTTCAAATATTTGAGAGAACAAAAAGTCATATTTGTATTTTTGTATTTGATCTTTTTAATATTTTTTTCTTATTGTTTTGTTCTTTTCGAAATAGATCAGAATTGGTGAATCGGAAACAATTATAAGAAAAAAGAACAATTTGTTTTCTTATGGAATATACATATAAATATGCATGGATAATACCCCTTTTTCCGCTCCCAGTTACTATGTCAATAGGATTTGGACTTCTACTTATTCCGACAGCAACAAAAGATCTTCGTCGTATGTGGGCTTTCCTAAGTGTTTTACTACTAAGTATAGCTATGTGGTTTTCGGCCAATCTGTCTATTCAGCAAATCAATGGAAGTTTGACCTATCAATATCTATGGTCTTGGACCATCAATAATGATTTTTTATTAGAGTTCGGACACTTGATCGATCCACTTACTTCTATTATGTCAATACTAATTACTACTGTTGGAATCATGGTTTTTATTTATAGTGACAATTATATGTCTCACGACCAAGGATATTTGAGATTTTTTGCTCATATGAGTTTTTCCAATGCTTCAATGTTGGGATTAGTTACTAGTTCCAATTTGATACAAATTTATATTTTTTGGGAACTAGTGGGAATGTGTTCGTATTTATTGATAGGCTTTTGGTTCACACGACCCATTGCAGCAAGTGCTTGTCAAAAAGCTTTTGTAACTAATCGTATAGGAGATTTTGGTTTATTATTAGGAACCTTAGGATTTTATTGGATAACTGGTAGCTTCGAATTTCGCGATTTGTTCCAAATAGTGAATACCTTGATTCATAATAATGGGGTCAATTCTTTATTTGCTACTTTATGTGCCTTTTTATTATTTGTCGGTGCAGTTGCTAAATCCGCACAATTCCCCCTTCACGTATGGTTACCTGATGCCATGGAAGGCCCCACTCCTATTTCGGCTCTTATACACGCTGCTACTATGGTAGCAGCAGGGATTTTTCTTGTAGCTCGGCTTCTTCCTCTTTTCATAGTTATACCTTACATAATGAATCTCATTTGTTTAGTAGGTATAATAACAGTACTTTTAGGAGCTACTTTAGCTCTTGCCCAAAGAGACATTAAAAGAAGTTTAGCTTATTCTACAATGTCTCAATTGGGTTATATTATGTTAGCTCTAGGTATAGGTTCTTATCGAGCTGCTTTATTCCATTTGATCACCCATGCCTATTCTAAAGCTTTATTATTTTTGGGATCCGGATCCATTATTCATTCAATGGAACCTATTGTTGGATATTCACCAGAGAAAAGTCAGAATATGGTTCTTATGGGAGGTTTAACAAAATATGTTCCAATTACAAAAACTACTTTTTTTTTAGGTACGCTTTCTCTTTGTGGTATTCCGCCTCTTGCTTGTTTTTGGTCCAAAGATGAAATTCTTCACGATAGTTGGTTGTACTCACCAATTTTCGCACTAATAGCTTGGTTCACAACAGGATTAACCGCATTTTATATGTTTAGGATGTACTTACTTACCTTTGATGGGTATTTGCGCATTCATTTTCAAGATTATAGTAGTCTTAGTAGTACAAAA